AATCGGCCACATTAAAATTACCTTCCGGGGAGGTCCGTTTGATATCCAAAAACTGCTCAGCAACAGTCGGACAAGTGGGGAATGTTGGAGTGAACCAGAAAAGTTTGGGTAGAGCCGGATCTAAGCGTTGGCTAGGTAAGCGTCCTGTAGTAAGAGGAGTCGTTATGAACCCTGTAGACCATCCCCATGGGGGTGGTGAAGGGAGGGCTCCAATTGGTAGAAAAAACCCCACAACCCCTTGGGGTTATCCTGCACTTGGAAAAAGAAGTAGAAAAAGGAATAAATATAGTGATAATTTTATTATTCGTCGACGTAGTAAATAGAATTAGTCTCTTCGTCTTTACATAAAAAGAATTAGTCTCTTCGTCTTTACATAAAAAAAATTATAGGAGTAATTAACTGTGACACGTTCACTAAAAAAAAATCCTTTTGTAGCCAATCATTTATTACGAAAAATTGATAAGCTTAACACAAAAGCGGAAAAAGAAATAATAGTAACTTGGTCTCGGGCATCTACCATTATACCCACCATGATTGGGCATACAATCGCTATCCATAATGGTAGGGAACACTTGCCTATTTACATAACGGATCGTATGGTAGGTCATAAATTAGGAGAATTCGCACCAACTCTCAATTTTAGGGGACATGCAAAAAACGATAATAAATCTCGTCGTTAATTTTATGTTAATTTTATTAATAATTAATAAAAAAAAAAAAAAGAATTTTTAATAAAAAAGAAACAAAAGAAAATAATATAAAAAATGCTTATCATTTTTTAATCGGAGGTAAACTTTATGAAAAGAAAAAAGAGAAAAGATGATGTATATGCTTTAGGCCAATATATATCTATGTCGGCTCACAAAGCAAGAAGAGTAATTGACCAGATCCGCGGGCGTTCCTACGAAGAAACACTTATGATATTAGAACTCATGCCCTATCGTGCATGTTATCCTATTTTTAAATTAATTTATTCTGCAGCATCAAATGCTAGTCACAATAAAGGTTTCAACAAAGCCGATTTAGTCATTTTTAAAGCCGAAGTTAACAAAGGAACTACCATGAAAAAATTAAAACCTCAAGCCCGAGGACGTAGTTATCTGATAAAAAGACCAACTTGTCACATAACTATTGTATTAAAAGATATAACCTACTATGGAAACATAGAAGAATGTATACGAAGTTTATCTAAAACTAATCAACACAAAGTCTTGCTCAATCCAGCATTTGTCGAATACCTGGATTTTTTTTAAAGTAAGTATGATGGGGTAATATGGGACAAAAAATAAATCCACTTGGTTTCCGACTTGGTACAACCCAAAGTCATTATTCCCTTTGGTTTGCACAACCAAAAAACTATTCTGAAGGTCTACAAGAAGATCAAAAAATACGGGATTATATAAAAAATTTTGTACAAAAAAATACAAGAGCATCGTCGGGTGTCGAAGGAATTGCACGCATAGAAATTCAAAAAAGAATCGATCTGATACAGGTAATAATCTATATGGGATTCCCAAAGTTATTAATAGAAAATAGACCACGAGGAATCGAAGACCTAAAAATAAATTTACAAAAAGAATTAAATTGTGTTAGCCGAAAACTCAACATTGCTATTTCACGAATTGCAAAACCTTATGGGCACCCTAATATTCTTGCTGAATTTATAGCTGGCCAATTAAAGAATAGGGTATCATTTAGAAAAGCAATGAAAAAGGCTATCGAATTAACCGAACAAGCGGATACAAAAGGAATTCAAATACAAATAGCAGGCCGGATCGATGGAAAAGAAATTGCACGTATTGAATGGATAAGAGAGGGAAGAGTTCCCCTACAAACCATTCGCGCGAAAATTGATTATTGTGCCTATACCGTTCGAACTATTTATGGAATATTAGGTATCAAAATTTGGATATTTATAGACGCGAAATAATAATAGGACTTTACTTGTATTTCTTTTTCGGTTTAAGAATGGAACACAAAATAACAACTTCCCCCCTTTTTTTACATCAAACTAGTTCGAATTTAAAATTTCACAAGGTTAAATAAAAATTTAATTTATCTTTTTTTGATCGAATTGCTATGCTTAGTGTGTGACTCGTTGGTTTTTACTATAATTAAGCCTAAAATAAGGTAAGAACCCATAATATGAAGTATGAACTAATAATGAATACTGATACTGAATTAACTATAAAAACTAATAACCAACTCATCGCATCACATTATCTGGATCCAAAGAAACAGTCAAGATATGCCTTTTTAATCCTATCGTTGCAGCAACTGAATTTTTTTAGCATAAAAAAATCTGATGAATTTTAAACAAAAAAAAAGGATACGGATAAATGGAAAGGTGAGAGAAAGAAAAAAAGGAATATAAATATAAAAGATATATGATTCCGATATAATATGTAAGGTCTTTGAAACATCTCATAAACGACAATAATGTAATAAAGCATTAATAAAGATTCCCGAATAATTCTATGAGATGAATCTTTTCATAGAAAAATCATAAAAATCATACGAGCTTCAAGCCAAAAAAGACTAAGAGGGTTGGCTAAAGAACTACTTTCAGTAAGAGCTCCGCTGTCGAATTCAGGCCTAAGCATTAATCAAGAAGCGGTGGGAACGACGGAACCCATGAATACATTCCCGAGAGGTAGATTAAATTGAAAATAAATCCCGATTCTATTATTTAGTGGGAAGGATGGCGGAACGAACCGTAAATAAATTCATATTTTCTGAAAAATGATAAACTAACTCTACAATTACAATTGAAATAGAGATTGAAAGAGTAAATATTCGCCCGCGAAAATATATTTTAGATCATATATATATATATAAAATTTAATAAAATTAATCCCTAAGAATCGCTTGATTCAGAGGATTATTCCGTGTATATCTTAATTATATCTCTTCTTAATTAAATTTTTTTTTATTTAAAATTTTTCATTCGCGAGGAGCCGGATGAGAAGAAAATCTCACGTCCAGTTCTGTAGTAGAGATGGAATTACTAAAATAACCATCAACTATAACCCAAAAAGAACCAGATTCCGCAAACAACATCGAGGAAGACTGAAGGGGATATCTTGTCGAGGAAATACTATTTGTTTTGGAAGATATGCTCTTCAGGCACTCGAACCCTCTTGGATCACATCTAGACAAATAGAAGCGGGGAGGAGAGCAATGACACGAAATGCGCGCCGCGGGGGAAAAATATGGGTACGTATTTTTCCAGACAAACCGGTTACAGTAAGACCTGCGGAAACCCGTATGGGTTCGGGGAAAGGATCTCCCGAATATTGGGTAGCTGTTGTCAAACCAGGTCGAATACTTTATGAAATAAGCGGGGTAGCAGAAAATATAGCCCGAAGGGCTATCTCAATAGCGGCATCTAAAATGCCTATACGAACTCAATTTATTATTTCAGGATAGGAATGTAGAACCAAAGGAAATCGATCTTATTTTTGACAAACAATATTTATTTTTAGTCCTTTGCAGTTATTTTTGCATTGAAAGAACAGATAAAAAAATATGATTCAACCTCAGACCTATTTGACTGTAGCAGACAACAGTGGAGCTAAAAAATTGATGTGTATTCGAATCATAGGAGCTAGCAATCGTCGATATGCTCGTATTGGCGATGTTATTGTTGCTGTGATCAAAGAAGCAATACCCAATTCGCCCTTAGAAAGATCAGAAGTAATAAGAGCTGTAATTGTACGTACCTGTAAAGAACTCAAACGGGACAGCGGTATGATAATAAGATATGATGACAACGCTGCAGTTATCATTGATCAAGAAGGAAATCCAAAAGGAACTCGAGTTTTTGGCGCAATTGCCCGCGAATTGAGACAAAACTTTACTAAAATAGTTTCATTAGCTCCTGAGGTATTATAAGAACAAAAAATAGGATATTTGAATGAAATAGTAGACTATCTATCACGTATATACCTTTCGTTTAAAAATTTTTCATTTTGTAATTCATAAAATAAAAGAAAAAAAGTAAGAAAAAACATGTTGATTATATAAAAATTTGGAGACACCGCGGATTTTAGTTCATTATGGGTAGGGACACTATTGCTGATATAATAACCTCGATACGAAATGCTGACATGAATAGAAAAGGAACAGTTCGAATAGCATCGACTAACATCACCGAAAACATTGTTAAAATACTTTTACGAGAAGGCTTTATTGAAAACGTGAGAAAACATCAAGAAGGAAACAAATACTTTTTGGTTTTAACTATGCGACATAGAAGAAATAGGAAAGGCCCATATCGAAATACTTTATATTTAAAAAGAGTCAGTCGACCTGGTCTACGAATCTATTCTAACTCTCAAGGAATTCCTAGAATTTTAGGCGGAATGGGACTTGTAATTCTTTCTACCTCTCGCGGTATAATGACAGATCGGGAGGCTCGACGAGAAGGAATTGGGGGAGAAATTTTATGTTATATATGGTAATCCCTCTAATATCTAAATTAGATCAAAAATTCCCTATAATTGTGAAAAAAAAAGACAAAAGACAGGTTATCTAATATCTCTGCTCTATTAGTTGATACGTTAAGGAGGTTTTGCCTGGAATGAAAGAACAAAAAACAATTCTTGATGATTACTGAATCACTCCCTAACGGTATGTTCTGAATTCGTTTAGATAATGAAGATCGGATTATAGATTATATTTATTTCATTTCATAAAGGATACGACGTAGTTCTATATGGAAAACCCTATCCCTTGGTAGGGTTAAGATTGAAATAAGCCTTTATGATTGAACCAGAGGTCATAGATAAATTGTAAAAACTATGCACTAAGGATTCAAATGATTAAGTGGTTTTTCAATCTCAACACTCTTTCTCTCGAGAGTCCAATTCAAGATTTCAAATATCAAGAAACTTATTTTCTTCCACGGACTAGATTAAAAATGAAAAGTAAGGAATGACAAATATGAAAATAAGGGCTTCTGTTCGTAAAATTTGTGAAAAGTGTCGTCTGATCCGCAG